AGACCAATGAAATAAACTTTTCAAGTTTTAGTAATTGAATGGTAAAGTTTGATTACCATTAACCTACAGAATAGTTAACGAGTTTTTCGGTTTGATTCATCTCCTATTCATCTCCTAAAGGTGGCTCTCAGCCTGAGTTATATTAAGTTAAGGTGGCCTTAGGCATTAATTACCTATGGTATTTTTATTATTACCTATTGTATTTCTGGTGCTTTTTTATTTTCTAAAGGTGGCCGGGACCTATTATTTCTAGTTGATTTATGAATCAAGGTGGCCATAGGCCCCTATGGTCCAGTGGTTACGACCTCTCTCTTTCACGGAGAAAACGAGGGTTCAAGTCCCTCTGGGGGTATACCAAGACTCAAGACTATAGGAGTGGGATTTTCTATCAAGTGATCTATATTTGTCAAGTCCTTCTAATAGTCTACTCAGTGGGACTTTGTATTTTAGATCAAGTGATATGTATTTGTCAAATCTGCCTGGTAGACGAAAGGAAGTTGATTGTGGAACGTCTAAAATGAATTAGGCGTTGGGTCGATGCCCGAGTGGTTAATGGGGACGGACTGTAAATTCGTTGACAATATGTCTACGCTGGTTCAAATCCAGCTCGGCCCAACAATTTGTCAATCTACTATCAGATGGTAGAACACTCTTGTTCTTAAGAAATACCTGATACGAGAGAATAAAAAAGAATCCAAAATTTCTGCTAGATCTCTTCTTATTTCCCTGGGATTGTAGTTCAATAGGCAAGAGCACCGCCCTGTCAAGGCGGACGTTGCGGGTTCGAGCCCCGTCAGTCCCGACGGATCCAATAAGTACATCAATTCGCCTCTCCATTTTCTGTGAAAGAAGGGACAGAGAGTATAATTGAATTCCGAAGGGGTTTCCCTTCTTTTTTTCAGGATTCTGTCGAACAAAGAACAAACCCTAAACTAAAATGAAAATAAATAAAATAGTGAAGTTGATAGAATATTTCATCTTTTATCCTGCGACTCATCTTTCTCATACTTCTTTGTCTTCCAAATAAATTTAGATCATGAAAATTTAGAACCTAATTCCTCTCTTTTTCCACTTCGCTTGTATTGTTTGTTGGGGTTTTGTAGTTCGGATGCGTGGTTAGATTTCGTTTCGTTTGATGGTTCTATAAGGAAGATCTAGGGTAGGTTATAGAAAAGAAAGAACAGAAAAGAAGGATAAATAAAGTAAAGAAATTTTTGATTGGTCCGGGAATCCAAGATTGGATTCGGTATGGATAAAAGATGTTCGTATGTTATACTATTCAATTCTCGACGACGAATAAATTGAATAGTTCAGATATTGTTATTCATGATATTGATCCGATTCAAGATCATCGATAGGTAATGCATTCATTGAATTGACAGGTGAAAGATTTATCATCTCTATGGGATTAAATCCCGAGTTCTTGTGAAAAAAAAAAAAAAAAACAACAAACGATGATATTATGGAAGTAAATATTCTTGCATTTATTGCTACTGCACTGTTCATTTTAGTTCCTACTGCTTTTCTACTTATAATTTACGTAAAAACAGTCAGTCAAAATGATTAACTTTAAATGACACTTGACTTCTGAATTCTTATCAATAGTTGAAGAAATCAAATGAAAAGTATTCTATTTTTACGTCTTAAATGAAATAAACGGGCTATCATCGGCGGTCTTCTATGAGATCCGAGAGTATGGTAAGTAATAAACAATTTTATTACTTACCATACTCTCTATTAGTGTTATAGTAGTGTATAAAATTGTTTCTAATTCTAATAAAGTTGGTATACTATAATTAGCTTCTATCTTCAATATATGTAGTTATTAATCCATATATGGAATTGACGGAGGACCCAATTCTATTTCTTTTGATACATCTATTTATTCCGATGAATCTGAAATAATTGTTTTACTGTTATAGAATACATTTCTCCACTAGAATCCAATGGAATTTGGAAATGAAGATATTTTGATTTGAAAATGATTTCAATTCAAATCAAAAATGCGTTGCAGAACGATCTATAAAACAATAGATACCGTTTCATTCCTCAACTAAATTAGGAGTGCTTCTAAAGTCCACTTCTTCCCCATACTACGAGTGAAAGGGAAAATGTAAAGACTACCATTAAAGCAGCCCAAGCGAGACTTACTATATCCATGTGAATTATGTCCCTTATCTCTATGATAGAATTATTCCATTATTGCTCACTAATAATAGTAGAATGAATGGTCCAGAGTCAAAAAGGGATTCTGGCCGAACACTATTGATGAACCAATCAAATAAATCCATTTCAAAAATTCCTATATGATTTCTAATCGGGAAAGACTAAACACAAGTAAAATAAACAATAAAATTACAAAGGAATGTTACTAATGGAACATCTAGTAATAAAAAAAGAGGGTCCATTCCTTTTTTCTTGGCCTTCAAAGTAAAAATAGATCAATTGCTATCTATTACAATTTTTTCCTATTTGATCTAATACGTATCCTTTCCCGATTGTATCTCTGAAGGAGTTGAGCGATAGTATATTATACTCTTGATCTTGACGAGGGGTTCAAAAAAAAATATATATATATATATTTCACTTTTTTTCTATAAAAAAGGAAATTATCCATCTCAATCTAATAGTGATTGAATGCCTAAACACTCAGAGATTTTCGCGAGTCTATATATGTAGATTACAGTATAGAAAGAACTTCCCCCAACCAGTAGTTAAATTATCTGCCGGCTATCCAATAAAGACCCAATCAGTAGACATTACATTAGTAGTAGAAAGGAATCGGGAAGTCTTGCTTCGACCATTATAATCTTTCTTTTCATTTTGGATTTAAAGATTTATTTACAAAATACCCAGAACGGATGTTTAGAATCAATCAAGTATTAACAGTCCCCTTATTCTGTTCTGCTGGGTCAAATTTGGTTGAGTTATAGAACAGAATAAGAGATTTCGATTCGTTTGTTGATGAGGCGGCACCCGGATTTGAACTGGGGAAAAAGGATTTGCAGTCCCCCGCCTTACCACTCGGCCATGCCGCCAAAACGATACACAATAGGATCAAAAATTCCCTTTTTGGGTTGGATTACTAAATTTTAGTTTATTGTACTTGCATCCCTTTTTTAATCCTTTTTCTAAATTTAGAAAAATTAGAAAAGAAACCCTTTTTCCCCTTTTGATTTCTACCCCTTCGATTGATTGTATAGTATCTCAAAACACACAATGCCAAAAAGCTTCCCCTCGCTTTTCTATTGAAAAAGAAAATGTATATTTTCACTCAAAAAAACCAAAATTTATGACAAATGGGAACCATTAACTATTCGTTGACTGAGAATTCGTTAATTATTCTTGGATTTGAATCTAAAATTTGGTTTGCCTAATGACATAAGAAAATACAAATTGATACATACTTAATTGATTTTTTTGAATCAAAAATCCTTCTCAATTTACATTATAACAAAAATGATAAGTATATGTAAACCCCAGAACGGAAATTGTTACACAGATACAAAATTGGCTATTTAGAGTATGTTGCCTATCAATAAAAAATAAAGGGAATTTCTTGGAACAAAAAAAGGCCCGGCTGGGTATTGGCCGGGCCAGGCCAAAAGGGCACTTCGAACAAAATAAAAGCAAGAAGGTCTTCTTTATTTCTTTTTCTATTTGGATCTTTCGAGCATCTAAATGGAATTGCTAATTATATAATAACGATAAAGAATGTGAAAGAAATACTTTCTTTAATCCTTACTTGATGTGTAATGTAACATAGTAATTATCTTTTTTAATTGGGAGAGATGGCTGAGTGGACGAAAGCGGCGGATTGCTAATCCGTTGTACGAGTTATTCGTACCGAGGGTTCGAATCCCTCTCTTTCCGTTTCCGTTAATGACTTTCTATTTATTTATTTTTTTTTTTTTCAATTTTAGCAAACCCCTTTTTATTTTTTTTTATAGTAAAATGTGTGGAATAGCTAAAAGAAAATATTAAGAAAATTGTAAAATCAAGCAAGAAAAACAAAAATTTTATTTTATTCTTCACGTCCAGGATTACGTCCTGGATCATTGGATAGGAATCCAAAGATGAAGAGAGAAACAAAGAATATTACTACTGTGTAAACGAAAAGTTTGAGAGTAAGCATTACACAACCTCCAAGATCATTTTTTGAAAAAGCAAAACGAGAAAAGAAAAGATAATAGATCCTCCATTTTTATATCACATATCCTATTTTGACACCAAGAAATGAATTATAGAAATAGAAAAGAATGTTCAGAAATTCAAATGAAGTTGAAATTTTTAATAAGAGTCTTTGATTACCACAAATCACTTTCATACTGACAATTAGATATTGTAAGTGACCCTAAGCTAATAAGGTATGCTAATGCTAATAAGGTATTTCGCCGGAAAAAGGATTAAAATCGGGAAATGGGGCGAGCCAGATTTCTCGCGGCTATCCGAAAATTTCAATGTTTGAATTGAAGGTTCATACTGTCAGACTTATTTGATCTTATCAATTGTTATCATTTTTCTCGAATAAATTATGAATTTTCTAGGATACTGATCTTATCGAAAACTTACAGCAGCTTGCCAAACAAAGGCTAAAAGAAAAAAGAACAGGGGTATGACTGGCATAACATCTACGATTGGATTCAAAAAAGCATAGGCTTCGGGCAATTTGGCGAAGAAAAGACTACTCGGATAAAGGGCAGAATTAAGACAGATCAAACTAAAGATATTAAGCATAACAGACATTTTTTTTTTCGTCGAGATAATTGCATTTTGATTGAGTTATTGATATAAGGAAAAATGAAGAAAGTAGGGTAGACAAAAAAATCCTTCTTTTTCCACTCAATCAAAAACCCTCCTATTCTCAAAGGAGAATAGAAGAAATCATACTTTCATACAATATCTTAATTGAATTATATGTAATGATCAATAAATTCAGTTGAATTCTAGATATACACATGTCAAAATTCTAGCAACGAATCTATAATAAATTCTATTATAATCAATTCTATAAAGGAGAAAGATTTTCTATATATAGTTGGACTGGAATTGACGAACACTTAATACCAATATTATTCTTTATTAGTATTAGTGTCCAATAAAAATAGAAATGGGGCGTAGCCAAGCGGTAAGGCAACGGGTTTTGGTCCCGCTATTCGGAGGTTCGAATCCTTCCGTCCCAGAGCATATCCCCTGTATCCGAATACTTCTTTTTTGTTCAACAAGGTTCTGTTTCAAGGTCTAATATTGGATAGAATATGATTCCTCTTTCTTTTTTTATTTTGAATGATTATTTTCGGAATCATATCTTCATTTTTCACAAACTGAACTAAATCGAGTTCAAATTACATGCAAAAGTAACTAAACCCTTTTGTGATCCAGATAAAGATAAGATGGGACATAGATCTGTAGAAAGATTACTTAACCTCAGGTTAAACAAAATATGAAAATACATATAAAAGAGGAAGTGCTTAGCCTATAGGTATGTATTGTTATCCTATTTGAGTGACAAAAAGTCTTTCCATTTTTGTGAAAAATAATTTGCATCCCTAAATAAAATTTAAATATTTAACAATGAAATTTCTTTTTATTGTTCGATCTATTTAGATTATTTGCTTTACATCCTTGACAATTCCATTCGAAAATAAAATTATCTTTCTTATGATAATCAAATGGAGTCTTTACTGTAAAACTTGACTCAAATAACGATGTAGAAGTAAGAAACTTTTTCAAGTATAAAGATTTGTAATGATTCTTTATGGATTGAATCTTTGGGAAGTTTTGGGAAGTTGGAAGGAATGGGTCAGTCTATCTTATTGAGTCACTTGAAGAGGCAGAGTCAAATAGAAGTTTTTTATTCGTGTGATTTCTATTAGTTCTGTCTGTTAGTTCTGTTAGTTATGTTATTTCTATATTTAGATTTCTGGATATTTCTGTTAGACATTTTTTGAAATAGAGATTTATAGAAAAAGTTCCATTCATACAAAAAAGCCGGGGTCTTGCTAATATTTCTTCAGAAAAATCTTTATTATCTATGTAGATAAGAAAAAATATAAATGACTGTGTCTCTGTACCGACTGAACCAATGACTATTCATGATTCCATAATTGAATCAATTCCATACTGGTTCCAAATTAGAGGAATGTTATGGTAAAACTTCGTTTAAAACGATGTGGTAGAAAGCAACGTGCGACTTGAAGGACACGATCCGGTGTGGATTCTTATTCTTACATCCACCATTTTATATAGGAATGAAGGTGCTCTTGGCTCGACGTCGTTTTTCTATTCTACTAGAAACCTTCTTTTTTTCTTTTTTTTTTTTTTTTTTATTGGGTTGTAATGTAAATAGTTCGTGATGGAGCTCGAGTAGAAAGTATTGATTAATTTCTCAGGGGCAAGGATCTAGGGTTAATGCCAATCAATAAATTGGAACAACTTCGTAAGTATATCTTCGATATAGAAATCGAAAGGATCCGATTCGAGCAAATTTTCAATTCAAAAAAATTTGTTGGAACGGCTAAAACTTTTTTGATCCACAGTGTATCGCGCATGAATCAACCATCGGTATGATTCTTTGATAGAAAGAAATAAAAAAAGGGGTATGTTGCTACCATTTTGAAAGGATTAAGAAGCACCGAAGTAATGTCTAAACCCAATGATTTAAAACCAAGATAAAGGATCCCAGAACAAGGAAATACCACTTCAATTGTCTCACGGATCCAAATAAAGAATCCAAAAATATTTGAAATGAGACGAAAAAAGGGGGGGTTAAAGACCACTCAAAAAAAGAAAAATCTTAATTTATTTAAGATATTTGAGAATTATTGAACTTGAGTTATGAGTACAAATGATTTTTTTTTTCAGGAAGGAAGCTAAATAAAAATGACTATGAGTTAAATTATAGACTAATTTATTTTACGGATTCCTTTACTATTTATTCTAATTTTATCCATAGACAAAACTTCGAATCATTTTTGATCGAGCCGTACGAGGAGAAAACTTCTTATACGGTTCTAGGGGGGGGTTCTTTTTCATCTACATCTATCCCGATGAGCCGTCTATCGAATCGTTGCAATTGATGTTCGATCTCGAAGAGAGGGAAGAGATCTTCGGAAAGTGGGTTTTTATGATCCTATCAAGAATCAAACTTATTTAAACGTTCCCGCTATTCTCTATTTCCTTGAAAAAGGCGCTCAGCCTACAGGAACTGTTCAGGATATTTTAAAAAAGGCAGAGGTTTTTAAGGAACTTTGCCCTAATTAAACGAAATTCAATTAACTTAAGGAAATAAAAACTAAGGATAGGATAGTGATTTCTATATCATTTTGGATATCTTTTCTATACATCTTTTCTATACTATGTTTTTTTATTTCCTTCTTTTCTTGCTCTATCTTCTTTTCTTGCTCTATTCGTATCTATTTATCATTGCTTTAATAGAATCTTTTTCTAAGGAAACTTTATTTCATGGATCCTTACAAAATAGAAAATGATGGCATTACC